CTCCCTACATCTGCGGGCCAGTAGGCCGGCGAAGGATCCTACCCAAATGATACTAGTATTTGACCACCTCACCCACCTATTATTCCTCATACTTACGAAACCGAGAAAAACAAGTTCCAGAGGCATCTTCCATTCATATCAGGTCCAAGGTCCTACTCCCAATCCGACCCCGACTCATCATCCTCCTCGCGCTTTCGCTTTCGCTTTTGTATATCCGCGAGGTAGTCGGGAATCTTTTTGAGAAAAACAAAAGAATCCGCCAAGCGCTGCCGATTTCCCAGTTGTCTGGAAAATTCTTCCAGAATCCCCCCTTTTTCTCGGAGATACTCCGAAGCCTTACTCCGGATACGGGCTACTAAAGCCGCTTTCTCCTCTTCCTTTTCTGGAGAAGGCGTTTCGTTAAGATCGGGGAGTTTTTTTTGGCTTGCCAAAAGCCGACGGATGGCTGATGAGCCACCATCATCGGGCAGCTCCCTCTCGAGAGGTGAGGCTTCCTTATGTATCATCCCTATCCATTCCTCGGCTGACGGATTGTCATGCCTGATTGCCTCGGCGGGCACTTCATTGAGATCGGGGGTGGGGATGCCACGCCCAAAGCGAAAAGTATAAGGAAGAGGGGGGGAAGACGACGAGGCTTCCTGATCCTGGCCTTCGCTGCGGGAAGGCGAGACATCTTCGCCCTCATTACTACTTGAACAAAACGACCGAGCCTTCGGACCTGGTTTTTCTGCACCATATTTTGATCTCCCTCTTCTTCGATCCGGAATTCCCAGCAAATCCTTGACTCCTCGAATACAATGGGATTTCACACCTGGCGAATCTTTCACTCTACCTCCTCTTATTAAGACCATAGAATGTTCCTGCAAATTATGACCTTCGCCTGGAATGTGAGCAAATATATCATGTCGATTGCTCAACCGTACTTTGGCTATCTTACGTGGAGCTGAATTAGGTTTTTTCGGTGTTCTCGTTGGTACACGCGGGCGTACTCCTTGCTTCTGGGGACATTGATCCGAAGCTCGAGTACGGTCCGTGCGCCGTTTTTCTTCTCTACCATGACGAATCAATTGATTTAATGTAGGCATCGCTCTTTCCTTTGTATTTCCCCCCGATTTTTGCCCTATCACTAGTGGTTACTCCCGATCCGAAGCACCCCTTTTCCATTCATAGAGAGATCCAATCGTCAAAATCAATAAAAAGGCCATCATGGACCAAGATCCAAACGGATCAATCTTGTTGAGAGGTACTGCCCAAGGAAAGGAAAAGGTTACTTCCGGATCAGGGATAATAAATAAAATTGAAACAAGATAAAATCGTATATCAAAACGACTTCTGGCATCACCGAAAGGATCGAAACCACATTCGTAGGCCGACAACTTGTCTGGATAGGTCGAACTATTGGAAGCAAATAGAAAAGGAACACCAAGTGGGATCAAAGAAACTAGCGGACTGATCACTAAATAGATACAAATAGGTGCAAATTCTGACATCACCACAGCCCACTTGGTTCTATCGCTCCTTGCTCGCGGAGCGGCATACCGGAAAAAAAGAAGGATTCAATCCAGCCCATAGGTTCCCCTACGGCTACCTTGTTGCGACCTGTTCTGATTCTATTATCGGAAGAACGTAGAGACCCAGGCGATAAACTTCTTTGTTTCAGTAAACAGACGTTTCACATTAACGATGAAAGAGCTTATATAGGTAACCGCGGAAACAATACTTATTAGAGAATCCTTTATAATAGATAGAACAGATCTTTTTACCTTTGTGAACTTCTCCGGCAGCCCCGCGGTGTTCCAGTCAGTCAGCCAATCAATAATATCCCCAAGGGTCTGTTGTTGTATCATTTCCGGCGTTAGCTGGGCCCCGCCTTTGTAGTGGAAGACATATACAAAGAAAGCATAACCCATGACTAGTATGATTATGCGGGACACCGTTGTCATGACTAGCTTGTTTATTATACTTTTAAGCACCATCAATAACAGGGTTTTTAGCATTTTAAGCACCATCCGGAACAGGGTTTTTTTGTTTAGGTTGGAATAAGGTAGAAGGACTAACGACTTTTTGCAGTCCTCGTCCTTTTTCTTTTTGTAGCCTTTCCCCTTTTTGGGGTTATTAATAGTTAAAAACGCCTTTTTCCTTTTGCTTTGTAGAGCTATACGGTGTAATTCTTTTGTATCTAGCTCGCCAGAACAGGAAACAATACTAAATTCATCAGAACATAGGGCGCGCGCCCACCCTCCGATTCCCTTTTTCGCCGAAGGATAAAATAAAGTGAAATTGGAAATTTCTGGAAACATCTTTCTACTTTTTATTTTTTAGGTATTCTTAGACGCATCTTTCGTGTGAAGGCCAATTAAGTAGTCAATGCTCTTTTGTCCTTCTTTTTCTCCTTTCTTTTCTGCAATCACGACACTTCGACATTCAAAATTATTCCTAGCAGAAGAGAGAATCTTTTCGGGTAGAAATCTTTCGCAACTACCCTCTATTTTAATCAGAACGTATTCTCTAGTAATGGCGCTTTTCGCCGGTTGTTTAATATGGGTAGTAGTAGTCATGGTAAATTTTCTGCTCTTTCAAGCTCCTCTTCTATCTTATTAATCACAAAAGCCAATTTGCCGATGGGTGCGCCGCCCCTTTTGGCTGCGCGGAAATCTCCTTTTTATTCGAACAGAATCCTTCAATGCCGGGCCGATTTGCCGAAGAGAAGACGAGGCTCTTACTTGAAAGATCATCTTGGGGACTTGGAAGCTCGTATGTTGCAAGATCTGGGTACGAAACGGTGCTGTCTCTCCTCCCAGTATGCAAAGGATAAAATGGACCACCAGCCTGCGATCACCAAAACATTATGAGCAAATTACCTCCAGTGCGGGGAAGCTAGGTCCAAGGACTACCTCAAGTTGAGGCTCTTTGCCAACTCTCTTACTAAATCGGCCTTCCCCTGGTATATGAACATCCCTCCAAACTCTATTAAAAGTTGGTACGATCTGGAAAGCAAGTTCCATGAGCAATTCTATAGGACAGACCCAGACATTCAAGTTGCCAATTTGGCAAGATTGACTCAGCTCCAACGGTCGAATCGCGAGGTTTAGGAAGCTTTACCCAGACTAAGGGGTACGTGACTCTTACGCACTACGGGTTAGTGACTCGTTAACACTCCCCGTTCCGTGGGCTCAAGAACTCGATGCTGATGAAACTCCTGCTTTTAGCGACTCGGTTCCTATTACAGACAGGTGGCAGCTTCCCATGCAAAGCTTAATCGTTCAGTTTTGTCAATAACCGTTTTTACGCCTGGGTGGAAAGTATAGAGCCGCTTTAGGTGGTAACCATACGGGCACCGCCTCTTGACCTCTCGTGTAAAGTATATTACTCTCGTTTTACCCCACTCTCGCTTCTACGCTCCTAACGCCTAGTTGTGTAAGCCAACAAGTGAGTTTTGCTTACGTGACACAAGACAGATTGAAAGCAAAGGTAAAGCCGTCCAGTGATCAAGTAAAGGTTACGAAGTGATTAAATTGAACGTACGAGCGAAACGAAATACTTGTTTATATCAATATAGATATAAATGGAGCGAGAATCGGGAGTTGATATTGAGAAACGGAAGAAAGGCCGTGGATCCCTGATAGCCTAGTTGCTTCGAGCCTAACCCCTTGCTTGCAACAGAAACAATACCCGGAGAAAAGTTTATACGCCTGTAAAGCCATTGCCCCTACGCCAAGCCCCGAAATAAAGAAGGAGGTTAGCCATCACGGGGAAGTGCAGTAAGTTCTCTAGGATATGATAGATAAAAATGGAAGGAGCGACCCTTGGACCTATAACCTTACCTTTTTGGGGCTCACTCCTTTCCTACTCGCTTGATCTTGATGACCAAGGACTAGAAACGAAAAGCTAACTTCCAACCCTTGGAAAAACCTGATTCAAGACTTGCTTGACTCACTTTGATGTATTTTATAATAGAAATTATAACTAGCTTAAGGCTTGCTAGAACTCGTAACACAGCTTATAAAGAATACAAGATAAGATCTCAAGTAAGAGTCAGAGACTTAGTCTAAGAAAGGAAAGTAATTTCGTGAAATGGGATTCGTAGCCAGCAAGCAATAGCATCCTGTTGTTATAGAAGAAATGAAATTGCATAAAAGAAATAAGGACCCCGCTCGAAAGCGAAACGAAATGGGGGACACTATCGGGTATGCCTGACAGAGAGAATTGCTTGCAACGCAACTACAAGCCCAGATGACTAATGGAAGGAAGAGCTTCTGGCTATCGAAAAAGCCCTGCTTGAAGAAAAGGCTACTTCCTACTGCCCTACCACCAAGAACATATTCTCGCCATCTATTTAGAGGGGAACTTCTTATGAAACAACGCAGCTCCTAGTCCGACAGTTCGCTCTGCGCCTTAAGAGAAAGAGTTCCGGCATACTACTAATTGATTATTTGGCCGTTTGGGATCGGAACAACCTGGGGAAAGTTGTCTTCCTACATAACCTACCTCCCAGAACAAGGGAAGAAGGTATCAGATCTATGCAGTTCTCGACCCCTTTTGTTAAACCAGTTCCTGACAGGTGCTTTTGTAGCTCTTCACTCCAGCCCCGAAGTATTCTGGTCCATTCCCATATTTCAACCTACCAACCCTTACTCACTTACTCACTCGTCGGGACTCCCGCAAATAATGTCCCCAAAAAACTTAACAAAAGACTTCGCCTATCGGCGGCGCCGGCGCTGTCTTTCCTCCCTCTTATCCCAGTCATCCATTAAGTTCCATAGGAGTGCAGCTGCGTTCTCGGAGGAAGTAGGCCGGTTCGCGGTATTATCACCATTAATTTGATCCATCAGGTGTAGAAGTTCTGCAAGTCTCCTAGGTGAAGACTCTCGTATTTTAAGTTCCCCCACTTGATTGAGCAGATAGGAACTATTGGCTTTTATTCTATTCTTACGAAACCCCCCTAAAAACGTACGCAACCTTTCCGTTACCTCGTTTGGTGACACCGGAGGGACTTCTGT